TAGTTCAGATAGAATCGAACTTTCGATTGATCCAGGCACTTGGGGTCCTATGGATGAAGACATGATCTCTCTGGATCCCATTGAATTTCAGTCTGAAGAAGAGCTTTATAAAGATCGTATTGATTTTTATCAAAGAAAGACAGGATTAACTGAGGCTATTCAAACAGGCACGGGTCAACTAAACGGTATTCCTATAGCAATCGGGGTTATGGATTTTCAGTTTATGGGGGGTAGTATGGGATCCGTAGTAGGCGAGAAAATCACCCGTTTGATCGAATATGCTACCAATAATTTTTTACCTCTTATTCTAGTGTGTGCTTCCGGAGGAGCACGCATGCAAGAAGGAAGTTTGAGCTTGATGCAAATGGCTAAAATATCTTCCGCTTTATATGATTATCAATCAAATAAAAAGTTATTTTATGTATCAATTCTTACATCTCCTACTACTGGTGGAGTGACCGCGAGTTTTGGTATGTTGGGGGATATCATTATTGCTGAACCCAATGCCTATATTGCATTTGCGGGTAAAAGAGTAATTGAGCAAACATTGAATAAAACAATACCTGAAGGTTCACAGGCGGCTGAATATTTATTCCATAAGGGTTTATTCGATCCAATCGTACCACGTAATCCTTTAAAAGGTGTTCTGAGTGAGTTAGTTCAGCTCCACGGTTTTTTTCCTTTGAATCAAAATTCAATCAAGTAGAGTCTTAAGTTAAATTATTTTCTTTGTAGTGAAAGGGCGGTTAGTTAGTTTATCAGAATCAAAGTCAAAGCCCGCGTAATGGGCTTTGACTTTGTGACATAAAATGGAATTGTCGAAAAACGAATTATGTGGATAATTATTATTATCCGATATTACTAATGAGTAAACCTCTATCGACAAGATAAAAAGCGAATTTTTCCTTCTGTGAAATGAAATTCGAATTTGTCGAGACAAATAAAACGAATTTTATCTTCCTCCATTGCTTGCATATGTATATATAATTCAAATATAGAAAAAATATAATATAAATATAGAGTTTTGCATCTTTCTATATCTCCCGAAAATTCGATTTTTACTAAAAATCCCTGTTCTTGGGTCGGATTCTAACGAATCGAATCTTTCGACAATTTGTAATAAACTTTTTATTTATTAAATTCAAAAATTGAAATTCGAAATTAAAATTAGAAGACAAGAACAATAGAATAATAAGAAAAGTAAGAATAAAGTAAGATAATAAAGAAAGTGGATTATCTTATCATACACCTATTTTATTTGATTTAGAAAGATGGGCAAGTCCTTTTATTTAACTCTACATTCCTTGCACTTATTAGATATCTAGACTCGCTTAGAAATACTTAGTATTTAGATATATTTAGTATAATATACGAATTATAATATACGAATTATAATATAATCATTATAAGATATATTTCTAACTAACAATATAACAGGTACAAATATTAAATTGAGGTACCCATTTTATGACAACTTTCAGCAACTTTCCCTCTATTTTTGTGCCTTTAGTAGGCCTAGTATTTCCGGCAATTGCAATTGCTTCTTTATCTTTGTATGTTCAAAAAACTAAGATTTTTTAGATTGGATGGGGCCAAGACCAAATCTTATCTATTTTTTTTCAAGACTTAGATGCCACGGATACCTATTTAGTAGAATATTGTATAACATCCGGCTTCCCCGAACCGAACATAAATGAAACCTCTTATGCATACGTAAACATGATATAGGGTTAAATGAATTATAGCAAGTACCGAACGGATGTATGAAATTAAAGTCTATATATCTAGTAGATCTGTATAGGGGATCATATAAAAGGGGATGATTTTAGATCTAAGCAATTTGATGAATTCCTTCTAAAAGTTCATATCAAAATATAAAAATAGTACTAGTTGATGAGAGTTACTTCGGAAACAAAAAAAGTAAATTTTGGTTATTCTCTCAATTCCAATAAAATGCAACTGGATCTAGTATGTATGAGTTGGCGATCAGAATCTATATGGATAGAATTTATAGTGGGATCTCGAAAAACAAGCAATTTCTGCTGGGCCTTTATCCTTTTTTTTGGTTCATTAGGGTTTTTATTAGTTGGAACTTCTAGTTATCTTGGTAGGAATTTGATATCTTTATTTCCGTCTCAGCAAATAGTTTTTTTTCCACAAGGAATCGTAATGTCTTTCTATGGGATCGCAGGCCTCTTTATTAGTTCCTATTTGTGGTGCACGATTTTTTGGAATGTAGGGAGTGGTTATGATCGATTCGATAGACAAGAGGGAATAGTATGTATTTTTCGTTGGGGTTTTCCTGGAAAAAATCGTCGCATCTTTCTACGATTCCTTATGAAAGATATTCAGTCCATCAGAATAGAAGTTAAAGAGGGTATTTATGCTCGTCGTGTCCTTTATATGGAAATCAGAGGCCAGGGGGCCATTCCCTTGACTCGTACTGATGAGAATTTAACTCCGCGAGAAATTGAGCAAAAAGCTGCTGAATTGGCCTATTTTTTGCGTGTACCGATTGAAGTCTTTTGAAATGAATTGCAGAGAATAAATGCTTTCTCGCCAGGAGGAAAAAACTCAAGCCAAGAATCCTCTTTTTTCTATAGCAGAACTAAACTGAAGTTTCTTCAGAATGCCCATTCGAACCAAAGCAGACGTATACGGAAGAGTCATAACAAAAATTGTTTTTTTTTTTATGCGTCTGTAAAACCACTCAATTTAATTCGGTAAAAAACAAGCAAGAAATCGAAATAATGGATTTGTCTCATATATCAAAGTATTTCGAAATAAGGATTTTCGCTTTTTAGTTTCAATATTTTGAGTTGATACGTTAGATACAGAATATAGCCAGGGCGCTCCTTCGCCTCAAAATCTGAATAGAACAATCTTTATTATTTGAAGCGGTTCTTTCGGGCAGTTATCAAAAGAGGGCAATTGCTTCGAATTTGATCAATTGAGATATCTGGAAACAATAACAATATCAATATAACAATAATATAGACATTTCATTCGAACATTCGAATTCAAAATGGATTCTTTTTTTCTATTTCTGTATTCTTTTTAGATTCAAGGACTAAGCACTGAATCAAAAAAAACAGAGACTAGATTCATGGGCCCCTACCTTATAATATAATGAAATAATATAATGAAAGGCATGCTTGATAGAAAGATTAGATCACATAAAGTCAACGAATGAGGTGGGTTCATTAACAATTCACAGATGAAAAAATGGCAAAAAAGAAAGCATTCACTCCCCTTCTATATCTTGCATCTATAGTATTTTTGCCCTGGTGGATCTCTCTCTCATTTAATAAAAGTCTAAAATCATGGATTACTAATTGGTGGAATGCTAGGCAATCCGAAACCTTTTTGAATGATATTCAAGAAAAGAGTATTCTAGAACAATTCATAGAAGTAGAGGAACTCTTCCTGTTGGACGAAATGATAAAAGAATACCCGGAAACACATCTACAAAAACTACGTATAGGAATCCACAAAGAAACGATCCAATTGATCAAGATGCACAATGAGGATCGTATCCATACAATTTTGCACTTCTCGACAAATCTAATCTGTTTCGTTATTCTAAGTGGTTATTCTATTTTGGGGAATGAAGAACTTCTTATTCTTAACTCTTGGGTTCAAGAATTCCTATATAATTTAAGCGACACAATAAAAGCTTTTTCTATTCTTTTATTAACAGATTTATGTATCGGATTCCATTCGCCCCACGGTTGGGAACTAATGATTGGCTATATCTACAAAGATTTTGGATTTGCTCATAATGATCAAATTATATCTGGTCTTGTTTCTACATTTCCAGTCATTCTAGATACAATTTTTAAATATTGGATCTTTCGTTATTTAAATCGTGTATCTCCGTCACTTGTAGTTATTTATCATTCAATGAATGACTGAAAAATGATTCACGGATTCAAGTATAATCTTTCCTTACTTTCTATATAAGCAAAGCATGCAAAGTCGTACTTACTTTACTCTTTCTACCCATCAGGAGACTCCTCTATTTCAGTAATTTTTTTTTCAGTTTTCAGTAAAAGTAAATAGCAGAATCGTGGATAGGGAACTATACTAGTGACCTACCTAATTTTATTGTAGAAATTTTCGGGATCAATGATTGGACCATGCAAACTAGAAATACTTTTTCTTGGATAAAGAAGGAGATTACTCGATCCATTTCCGTATCGCTCATGATCTATATAATAACCGGGGCATCCATTTCAAATGCATATCCCATTTTTGCGCAGCAGGGGTATGAAAATCCACGAGAAGCAACTGGGCGTATTGTATGTGCCAATTGCCATTTAGCTAATAAACCCGTGGATATTGAGGTTCCACAAGCGGTACTTCCTGATACTGTATTTGAAGCGGTTGTTAGAATTCCTTATGATATGCAACTGAAACAAGTTCTTGCTAATGGTAAGAAAGGGGCTTTGAATGTGGGTGCTGTTCTTATTTTACCGGAGGGGTTTGAGTTGGCCCCTCCTGATCGTATTTCGCCCGAGATGAAAGAAAAGATAGGCAATCTGTCTTTTCAGAACTACCGCCCCACTAAGAAAAATATTCTTGTGATAGGTCCTGTTCCTGGTCAAAAATATAGTGAAATCACCTTTCCTATTCTTTCCCCAGACCCTGCTAGTAATAAGGATGTTCATTTCTTAAAATATCCCATATACGTAGGCGGAAACAGGGGAAGGGGACAGATTTATCCCGACGGGAACAAAAGTAACAATACTGTTTATAATGCTACGGCAACAGGTATAGTAAGCAAAATCATACGAAAAGAAAAAGGGGGGTACGAAATAACCATAACGGATGCATTGGATGGACATCAAGTGGTTGATATTATTCCCCCAGGACCAGAACTTCTTGTTTCAGAGGGTGAATCTATCAAACTCGATCAACCATTAACAATTAATCCTAATGTGGGTGGATTTGGTCAGGGGGATGCAGAAATAGTACTTCAAGATCCACTACGTGTCCAA